GAATAGTCGCTTCTAAAGTGACTCCTCCCTAGATACATGAATTTTATTATGATCTATTCCGCGAAAATACGGATCGCGTGTTACAGATAAAAAATGAAGTTTTTTCTTTATAATTTATAAAAAGAATATGAAATAATTCAAATAGATTTAAAACGAAAACTTATTCTTAGGTAAATTGATTGCGAAATGCTTCTGTAGAGTGTCCAATATCTGTTTTACATCTTCTGTACGAAAATATTCAATTCTCATAAGATCTTCTTGACTGTTGCTCAAAAGGTCCAATAATGTATGTATATTGGACCTTTTGAGACAATTATAGGTCCTGGGGGGTAGTTCTAATTGGTCAATAAAAATACATTTCAATGGAATTCCTTTTTTGTTTTTCTTTAGATTAGTTAATCTATTTTGAAAGGTAAAAAGGGGTAGAGTAAACCTGTTTTTATTTTCCTCGAAATGAATGTTCTCTTCCTCCGCATGTAGAAAAGGAATAAATAAATCAATCAAATTACGAGAAGCTTCATAAAGTGCTTCCTTAGGAGTTAAACTTCCATTCGTCCATATTTCTAGAAAAAGTATTTCTTGTTTTTCATTTCCATTCCCATAAGAATGAATACTATGATTCGCATTTCGAACAGGCATGGATACAGCATCTATAGGATAACTTCCGTCTTGAGAGTTATTTGTGGGGTTAATACGGTATCCGCGATCTCTCTTGATTTGTAATTCAATACGCAAATCAATTGGTTCTGTCAGGTTAGCTATATGCTGTGTTGTGTCAACTATTTCCACGGAAGGTGGTGAGATGATATCTTGAGCGGTTACGTATCTAGGACCTCTGACACAAATGGATGCGTCTCTAACTCCATACAGATTACTTCTCAATACAATTTCTTTCAAATTTATGAAAATTTCATGTACTGATTCCTCAATACCTACTATCGTAGAATATTCATGCGGCACCTTCTCAGATTTTGCACGTGTGATACATGTTCCTTCTATTTCTCCAAGTAAAGCCCTCCGCATGGCAATACCTATGGTATCGGCTTGACCTTTCATGAGCGGGGACAGAATGAAACGACCATAATAAAGACGCTTACTGTCTACTCTTGATTCAACACATTTCCACTGTAGTGTTCGAGTGGATGCTGCTATTTCCTCTCGAACCATACTAATATTATTATTTGATCAGATCATTGAATAATTTATTTCTCTTGAAATCCTTCTTATTTTTACACACGTCTTTTTTTAGGAGGTCGACATCCATTATGTGGCATAGGTGTTACATCACGTACGAAACTTAATAGTATACCACTTCTACGAATGGCCCGTAATGCTGCGTCTCTTCCGAGACCTGGACCTTTTATCATAACTTCCGCTCGTTGCATACCCTGATCAACTACAGTACGAATAGCATTTTCGGCGGCTGCTTGAGCAGCATAAGGTGTCCGTCTTCGTGTGCCTTTGAATCCAGAAGTACCGGCGGAGGCCCAAGAAACCACCCGACCTCGTACATCTGTAACAGTTACAATGGTATTGTTGAAACTCGCTTGAACATGAATAACCCCTTTTGGTATTCTACGTCCATTCCTACGCGAACCAACTCTTGGTATAGGTTTTGCCATATTTTATTATCTCATAAATATGAATCAGAAATATATAGAAAGATACGGAGATATCCATTTCATGTTAAAGCGGATCCTTTATTTTTACATGGCCCTTCCTTGAGAAACTTTAGAAAGATTATCCTTGTCTCTGTTTATGTTTCGGATTGGAACAAATCACTATAATTCGTCCGCGCCTACGGATCAGTCGACATTTTTCACAAATTTTACGAACAGAAGCCCTTATTTTCATATTTCTCACCCCTTACCTTAATTTGGAATCTATTCCTTGGAAGAAAATAAGCCTCTTGTATTTTTTAGCTTCGAATTGGATCCCCCATGAAAGGAATGTTTTCAAAAATTATCTAATCGCTCGAATCTTTGTTGCGAAGTCTGTAAATTATACGTCCCCTGGTTGAATCATACCGGCTTATTTCGATTTTGACTCTATCTCCCGGCAGTATCCGTATTAAAGTGCGTCGGATCCTCCCTGAAATATAACCTAGAATTAGATCTTCATTATCTAAATGGACCCGGAACATACCGTTGGGAAGTGATTCAGTAATTAAACCTTCATGAATCCATTTTTGTTCTTTCATTCCAGGTAACCCCCTTGAAGTATCAACTAATGGAGGAAGAGTTATATAACTCACTTTTCCCCTCTATTTCACAAATAGGAAGTTAGAGATAAAATTAGGATACCGGAGGAGGATCACCATATATAACACAAAATTTCTCCTCCAATTTTTTCTAGTCTAGCTTCTCGATCTGTCATTATGCCTCGAGAAGTAGAAAGAATTACAATTCCCATTCCACCTAAAATCTTAGGAATTTTTTGATAGTTGGAATAGATTCGTAGACCAGGTCGACTGATACGTTTTAAAATAGTTCTATATATTCCTTTCCTAGTCCTTCTATGGCGCAAGGTTGAAACCAAGAAATATTTGTTACTTTCCTGATGTTTCCGAACGTTTTCAATAAAACCTTCTCGTAGGAGTATTTTAACAATGTTTTCGGTGATATTAGTGGATGCTATTCGAACCGTTCCATTTTTACTCATGTCAGCATTTCTTATAGAAGTTATTATATCAGCAATAGCGTCTCCGCCCATGACGAATTATTGGTACTTCCGAATTTTGATATAATCAACATGTTTTTTTTACTTGAATTATTCAATTATTAATTAAGAAATTAGTTACTAAAAGTATATGCGTGAGACACAATCTACTAATTTGATCCGTTTCAGATATCCTACTATAACTATATCATAGTTTCATCCACTAGTATTTATAATACCTCGGGAGCTAATGAAACTATTTTAGTAAAATTCAACTGTCTCAATTCCCGAGCAATCGCCCCAAAAATTCGAGTTCCTTTTGGATTTCCTTCTTGATCAATGACAACCGCTGCATTGTCATCATATCGTATTATCATACCGTTGTCACGTTTGAGTTCTTTACATGTACGTACAATTACAGCTCTAATTACTTCTGATCTTTCTAGAGGCATATTGGGCACTGCTTCTTTGATTACAGCAACAATAACGTCACCAATATGAGCATATCGGTGATTACCAGCCCCTATGATTCGAATACACATCAATTCTCGAGCTCCGCTGTTATCTGCTACATTCAAAAGGGTCTGAGGTTGAATCATATCATTTTTATTTGAATCTGTTATTTCAATGCAAAGAATGAGGAAAAAAAGAAATAGTGTTTGTCTATAAATAAATAAACCCGTGGTTGTTTTTTCATCCTCAATACCCCTTTTGTTTATGTTTAGTTCTACATCCTTATCCTGAAATAACAAATTGAGTTCGTATAGGCATTTTGCACGCAGCTATTGAAATAGCTGTTCTGGCTACAGTTTCGGATACTCCACCCATTTCATAAAGTATTCGACCTGGTTTAACAACAGATACCCAATATTCGGGGGATCCCTTCCCCGAACCCATACGTGTTTCTGTAGGTCTTACTGTAACGGGTTTGTCGGGAAATATACGTACCCATATTTTTCCACCACGACGCGCATATCGTGTCATTGCTCTTCGCCCTGCTTCTATTTGTCTAGCTGTGATCCAAGCGGGTTCAAGTGCCTGAAGAGCGTATCTGCCGAAACTAATCTGATTGCCCCGACAAGATATTCCCTTCATTCTTCCTCTATGTTGCTTACGAAATCTGGTTCTTTTGGGGTTATAGTTGATGGTTTTTTCTTAATCAATCCCACCTCTACTACAGAACCGGACATGAGAGTTTCTTCTCATCCAGCTCCTCGCGAATGAAAGAATTCGATAATATTACAGATACACATGTATTTATTAATAACTAATACACTAAACTAAGTAATGGGATTTATTGATATTTCATTTATTACATAGGAAGCTGTATATACGACTAGATGTGTATATTGATAGATATACATAATGCTTCTTTATTTATATTATAACGAATCCTTATTTTTATTTTTTTTTATTGGAATATTGTCTTGATTCGATAAGAGTAATAAAAAAAAATAAGGGTTTCGCGGGCGGATATTGACTCTTTCCTGTTCCATTCGTAGGATCAATCCATGATCTCTCAGAGTAAATCAATTTGTTCTTGGTTCGTTCCGCCATCCCACCCGATGAATCATTAGGATTCGTTTTTATTTTAATAGAATCTTATATAATCACAGGTTTCGTCGTTCCTATAGCTTCTCCATTAATGGTTAGGCCTGAACTCTGCAATGGAGCTCCCAACAAAATTCGTTCCCGAGCCGATCTCCTCAGTTTCTATTAACCCGGGGCTCTTTATTATTTATTATTATTTATATCAATATTAATGCTTTATCACACTGCCTTTTATGAGGTGACCATACATATTGGAATCATCTATCATTGATCTTTTTGTTCTCTCTTTCTATCACCTTTCCATTTATCCGTATCCCCCTTTTTCTTATTTATTTATTTTTCCTTCAGAATCTATAATCAGATTTTTTTATGGAAAATCTCAGTTGTTACAACTATATGATTGATCCAGTCATATAGTGACTGTTTCTTGGGATCTCGACAATACGAAGCAATAAGTTGGTTATTAGTTTTTAGTTTATTTTATTGTTTATTTTATTATAGTTATTAAGTTCATAGTGGGGATTTTTTGAAGCCCAACTCTAAACTCTAAAGAAAAAACTAACGAGTCACACACTAAGCATAGCAATTATATTAAAAAAAGATTAATCGATTTTTTATTCAACCTTATAGAATTAGAATTGTTTATTTTTATTTGATTTAACGGAAAAACAGAAACGGTTTCTAATTTTTTGTTCTATCACTGGACAGAACGGCAAGATAAATGAAGGGTCTATTTATTATTCTTCATCTACAAATATCCAAATTTTTAGGCCTAATACTCCATGGATAGTTCGAATTGTATAGGAACAATGATCAATTTTAGCGCGAATTGTTTGTAGAGGAACCCTACCTTCTCTGATCCATTCGACACGTGCAATTTCTTTTCCGTCGATACGCCCTGCAATTTGTATTTGAATTCCCTTTGTATCTGTTTGTTCAGTTAATTCAATAGCTCTTTTCATTGCCTTTCGGAACGAAACTCTATTTCTTAATTGTGAAGCCATATATTCTGCAAGAATATTAGGGTGTCCATAAGGTTTTTCAATTCTTGTGATAGCAATGTTGAGTCTTCGGTTCACAGAACGAAACTCTTTTTGTACATTCATCTGTAATTCTTCGATCCCTCGTGTTCGGCCCTCTATTAATAAATTTGGGAACCCAATATAGATTATGACTTGGATCAAATCGATTCTTTTTTGAATTTCTATGCGTGCAATTCCAATTCCTTCGAAACCTGGGGATATTCTCTTATTTTTTTGTACATAGTTCTTGATACAATTCCGTATTTTCTCATCCTCTTGTAGACCTACGGAAAAATTTTTTGGTTGTGCGAACCAAAAGGAATGATGATTTTGGGTTGTACCAAGTCTGAAACCAAGTGGATTTATTTTTTGTCCCATATTTTTTGATTATATTATCTTTCCATTTATTTATTTTTTTTTTCTAAATAAGAATCGAAATCTAAAATTCATCTAAAGAAAATTTCGATTTCTCTTTTAATACAATTGTTATATGACAAGTGGGCCTTTTTATCGAATAACTACGTCCTCGAGCCCTAGGTCTTAACTTTTTCACAAAGGGACCCCCATTGACTTCGGCTTTACTAATGAATGAATCAGCTTCGTTCAAACCCATATTATGACTAGCGTTTGCTGCTGCAGAATAAACCAATTTTAAAATGGGATACGATGCTCGATAAGGCATGAGTTCCAGTATCATAAGTGTTTCCTCATAAGAGCGCCCGCGAATCTGATCAATTACTCTTCGCGCTTTGAAAACGGACATACATATATGTTGAGCTAAAACTTTGACTTCTCTATCCGAATTCCCGTTTTTTTTTTTTATCATAAGGTTTATCCCTTTTTTTTCAAATTAACGACGAGATTTATTATCGTTTCTCGCATGTCTCGCGAAAGTCAGAGTAGGCGCGAATTCTCCCAATTTGTGACCTACCATACGATCTGTTATATAAATAGGTAAATGTTCCTTTCCATTATGAATAGCGATTGTATGGCCAATCATTTTGGGTATAATGGTAGATGCCCGAGACCAAGTTACTATTATTTCTTTCTCCTCCCTCATGTTGAGTTTTTCCATTTTTCTGGATAAATGATTAGCTACAAAAGGATTTTTTTTTAGTGAACGTGTCACAGCTGATTACTCCTTTTTTTATTTTACATTTTAAAGATTGGCATTCTATGTCCAATAGAATATCTCGATCTAAGTATGAAGGTAAGAATAAATACAATAATGATGAATGGAAAAAAGAGAAAATCCTTTAGCTAGATAAGGGGCGGATGTAGCCAAGTGGATCAAGGCAGTGGATTGTGAATCCACCATGCGCGGGTTCAATTCCCGTCGTTCGCCCATCACATTATTTCAAATTCAAAAAATTCGATTTTCAATATTCCTATTTACGGCGACGAAGAATAAAACTATCACTATATTTTTTCCTTTTCCTACTTCTTCTTCCAAGCGCAGGATAACCCCAGGGGGTTGTAGGTTTTTTTCTACCAATTGGGGCTCTCCCTTCCCCGCCCCCATGGGGATGGTCTACAGGGTTCATAACTACTCCTCTTACTACAGGGCGCTTACCTAGCCAACACTTCGATCCGGCTCTGCCCAAACTTTTTTGGTTCACCCCAACATTACCCACTTGTCCGACTGTTGCTAAGCAGTTTTTGGATATCAAACGGACCTCCCCAGATGGTAATCTTAATGTGGCCGATTTACCCTCTTTTGCAATCAGCTTCGCTACAGCGCCTGCAGCTCTAGCTAATTGTCCACCCTTTCCAAGTGTGATTTCTATGTTATGTATGGCCGTGCCTAAGGGCATATCGGTTGAAGTAGATTCTTCTTTTTTATCAATAAAAACCCCTTCCCAAACTGTACAAGCTTCTTCCAAAGCATACGGCTTTCTAGATGTATATGATGATATCTAGACAGATGGATCTTATATGAATCATATGATGAAGTACCACATGAGTGGATATATAGGAATCCAAATCTGCCGAATCACTCATGTATGATCTTCTACATCCTAGGTCTCCCCGTTCCGTCATCTGGCTTATGTTCTTCATGTAGCATTCAGACCGAATGACTCTATGAAATTACGTCGATACTTCCACATATTACGGGTAACGTAGGAGACATCTCTATTTTTCCCCCGGGGGATCTTTATAATTACCACTGCTTAGCTTTCAATTCGCCTCTGACCATCAAATTAAATGTGAATAACCCGTCCTCCTCTCTTTGAAACAAGGGGCGCTTCCGGTTCTGTGCGTGCTTCAAACAATTTTGTCTTCTCCATATTACCATATCTCTAGAGTCAATAATTTTCTATGAGGAACTACTGAACTCAATCACTTGCTGCCGTTACTCAACAGTTTTCTGTTGAGGTCTATCCCATGGAGGTACTCAAATTGTATCCGTGATTGATTTCTAGGTTTCGTCGTAAACCTAATTGGTTACTTCCAATTACGTAAATCAATAGTTCAAACCGCACTCAAAGGTAGGGCATTTCCCATTGATATAGGAACTTCTGTACCAGAAACAATGGTATCTCCAATTATAGCCCCTCTGGGATGTAAAATATATCTCTTCTCACCATCCCCATAGTGTATGAGACAAATGTATGCATTTCGATTAGGGTCGTATTCTATGGTTACAATTCTACCAGATATGTCTTTTTCATTCCGTCGAAAATCGATTTTACGGTATAGACGCTTATGACCTCCCCCTCTATGCCTTGCGGTAATGATTCCTCTGGCATTACGACCTTTACCACAACGATGCTGTCCATAGATCAAATTATTTCGTGGATTGGATTTCACTTGACTGTCTACGGCTCCATTGCGTGTGCTCGGGGTAGAAGTTTTGTATAAATGTATCGCCGTGTTATTAAGTATTTTGCTTTAAGTTCTTTTCTCTATAAGAGGTGGAATAGAATAACCCGGTTGAAGCGTAATGATCATACGTCTGTAATGCATTGTATGTCCCATAATAGGTCCCATTCTTCTACCCTTTCCCGGGAGTCGATGACTATTCATAGCTATTACCTTGACACCAAAGAAGAGTTCGACCCAATGCTTTATTTCTGTCCTAGTTGATCCTGATTCGACATTAGAAGTATATTGATTGTTCCCCAATAACCGAATACTTTTTTCTGTAAATACTGCATATTTGATTCCATCCATAAATCCATTTTCTTCCCTATGAGTTCCAGTATCGATAAGAATTCTAGTTCTTACTGTTCATATGTTATGGTATGAATATACCATACCAATTCGGTATGTATGGATGATGAGATTCCATTGATACAGAGCCAATTCCAATAGACTTATTGAACGTTCCCATTGGCGTGCATCCAGCAGGAATTGAACCTACGAATTTGCCAATTATGAGTTGGGCGCTTTAACCATTCAGCCATGGATGCTTAACAGGGCTCGTCGTACATCGTGAATAACCAAATTCCAATTGAAATGAAATCTTTAGGAGGAATCAATGAAAATCTTTAGGAGGAATCAATGAAACGACATCAATTCAAATCCTGGATCTTCGAATTGAGAGAGATATTGAGAGAGATCAAGAATTCTCACTATTTCTTAGATTCATGGATCAAATTCGATTCAGTGGGATCTTTCACTCCCATTTTTTTCCACCAAGAACGTTTTATGAAACTCTTTGACCCCCGAATTTGGAGTATCCTACTTTCACGTGATTCACAGGGTTCAACAAGCAATCGATATTTCACGATCAAAGGTGTAGTACTGCTTGTAGTAGTGGTCCTTATATCTCGTATTAACAATCGAAAGATGGTCGAAAGAAAAAATCTCTATTTGATGGGGCTTCTTCCTATACCTATGAATTCCATCGGACCCAGAAATGAGACATTGGAAGAATCTTTTTGGTCTTCCAATATCAATAGGTTGATTGTTTCGCTCCTGTATCTTCCAAAAGGGAAAAAGATTTCTGAGAGTTGTTTCATGGATCCGCAAGAGAGTACTTGGGTTCTCCCAATAAATAAAAAGCGTATCATGCCTGAATCGAACCGGGGTTCGCGGTGGTGGAGGAACCGGATCGGAAAAAAGAGGGATTCTAGTTGTAAGATAGCTAATGAAACCATAGCTGGAATTGAGATCTCATTCAAAGAGAAAGATAGCAAATATCTGGAGTTTCTTTTTTTATCCTATACGGATGATCCGATCCGCAAGGACCATGATTGGGAATTGTTTGATCGTCTTTCTCCGAGGAAGAAGCGAAACATAATCAACTTGAATTCGGGACAGCTATTCGAAATCTTAGGGAAAGACTTGATTTGTTATCTCATGTCTGCTTTTCGTGAAAAAAGACCAATTGAAGGGGGGGGTTTCTTCAAACAACAAGGAGCTGAGGCAACTATTCAATCAAATGATATTGAGCATGTTTCCCATCTCTTCTCGAGAAACAAGTGGGGTATTTCTTTGCAAAATTGTGCTCAATTTCATATGTGGCAATTCCGCCAAGATCTCTTCGTTAGTTGGGGGAAGAATCAGCACGAATCGGATTTTTTGAGGAACGTATCGAGAGAGAATTGGATTTGGTTAGACAATAATGTGTGGTTGGTAAACAAGGATCGGTTTTTTAGCAGGGTACGGAATGTATTGTCAAATATTCAATATGATTCCACAAGATCTATTTTCGTTCAAGTAACGGATTCTAGCCAATCGAAAGGATCTTCTGATCAATCCAGAGATCATTTCGATTCCATTAGAAATGAGGATTCAGAATATCACACATTGATCGATCAAAC